CCCCTTTTCTTGGACAGAATAGAAAACTCTCTCCTTTTTGCATTTGATATCTCCAAACGGATGCAATTTTTTTTTATAAAGAGGATAGGTAAAAACACAGAATTCAAAATTTCGGATTATACGGAGGAAGGTACAAAAGAAAAGGGAAAAAAAGAAGTGGACAAAAGAGAGAAGGACAAAATGCAAGAGAAATCGCGTATAGAAATAGCAGAAGTTTGGGATACCATTCTATTGGGTCAAGTACTAAGAGGTTTAATATTAGTAACACAATCAATTCTTCGAAAATATCTTCTACTACCCTCATTTATAATAGCTAAAAATATTGGTCGTATACTATTATTTGACTTTCCTGAGTGGTCTGAAGATTTTAAAGATTGGAAGAAGGAAAGACATCTTAAATGCACCTATAATGGTGTTCAATTATCAGAAAAAGAATTTCCGAAAAACTGGTTAACAGAGGGTATTCAAATAAAAATCCTATTTCCTTTCCGCCTGAAACCTTGGCACCGATCTAAGCCAGACTCCGTTTATAGAGAAAAAAAAAAAAAGAATGGTAATAAATATGATTTTTGTTTTTTAACGGTTTGGGGGAAGGAAGCTGAACTACCGTTTTGCTCTTCCCGAAGGAGACCCTCCTTTTTTGGACCCATTTTTAAAGAACTTGGAAAAATTATTATAAACCGGAAAACTAATAGTTTTCCGGTTCTAAGAAGTTTAAACGAAAGAACAAATTTCTCTCTAATAGTCTCAACAAAAATAAAAGAAATAAAAAAAAGAATTGTCAAAAGCATTCTCTTTATACAAAGAATAATAAAAGAACTATCAAAAAAAAAACCAATCCTATTATTTGGATTGGGAGAAGTATATGAGTTTAGTGAAACTAAAAAAGATTTGATAATCAGTAATAGTATTATTTATGAATCATCCAGTCAAATTCAATCTATCGATTGGACAAATTCCTCACTGACAGAAAAAAAAATAAAAGGCCTAACTGATCGAACAAGCCTAATCATAACTAAAATCGTCAAAATTAGAAAAACCAAGAAAATAAAATATCTAACCCCCAAAATAAATATTTGTTCTAACAAAAAAAATCATGATGCTAAAAGATTAGAATCCCCAAAAAGTTTTTGGCAGATGTTAAAAAGAAGAAATACTAGATTAATTCGCAAATCACATTTTTTTATAAAATTTTTCTTTCAAAGGATATATATAGGTATCTTTAGTAGTAATATTCCTCGGATAAATACACAAGTTTTTCTTGAATCAACAACAAAAAGCGTTGATAAATACATTTACAATATTAATATTGAAGCAAATCAAGAAAGTATTGAAAAAAAAATTTTTAACTTTAGTTTTAGAAAGGCACTTTCTAATATTAGTCAGATTAAGATTAATAAGAATTCACAGAATTTATCCTCTTTGTCACAAGCATATGTATTTTACAAATTATCAAAAACACACGTTATTAACTTGAGATCTATCCTTCAATATTTTCAATATTATGGAACATCTGTTTTTCTTAAAAATGAGCTAAAGGGTTATTTTGTAGCACAAAGAATATTTCGTTCCGAATTAAAACAGAAAAAACTTACTAATTCTAGAAGGAATCAATGGAAAAATTGGTTAAGGGTTGATGATCAATATCATTTATCTAAGATTCAATGGTCTAAATTAGTAGCACAAAAATGGAGCAATAGAATTAAGCAAGGTTGGATAACACCAAATAAAGATTTAAACAAACGATATTCATATGAAAAATACCAAGTAATTCATTACGAAAAAGCAACTAATTATACATTACCAAATCAACAAGAAAATTTTAAAAAACACTATGAATATGGTCTCTTATCATCTAAATCTATTAATTCTGAAGATAAGAAGAACTCATATAGTTATGTATCACCATTCCAAGTAAACAATAATCAAGCGATTTCTTATAATTACAACATAGATAAACACAAATTTTTTGATGGGCTGGGAATTATCCCTATCCAAAATTGTGTAGTAAAAGATACTATTATCGATATGGCTAAAAATCCGGATAGAAAATATTTGGATTGGAAAATACTCTCTTTTTGTTTTAGAAAGAAGCTCAATATTGAGACCTGGATCCATAGCACCAGTAATAAAAAGACTAATCATGATCAAAAAGTTGATAAAATTGATAAGAAAGATCTTTTTTATCTCACGCTTCATGAAGAAATAAACCTCTTCAATAAAAAAAGGTTTGATTGGATGGGAATGAATGAAGAACTACAAAATGATCCCATAGCAAATTTGGCATCTTGGTTCTTCCCCGAATTTATGCTACTTTATAATTCATATAAAATGAAACCCCGGGTCATACCCATCAAATTACTTCTTTTTGAATTAGAAAATCGAACGAAAACAGAACAAGAATCTCCAACCCAAGGGAATCTTGGATCATATGCACAAAACCGAAGGAATCGTGGATTATTTCTTTCAAACCAACAAAAATTTGTTGAAGAATATTATGCGGGATCAGGCATACAAAAAGATAGAAAGAACAAGCAATACACAAGCAATACAGAAGTAGAACTCGATTTTTTTCGAAAACCTTCTTTGCATTTGCTTAGTCAATTGAGATGTAATGATTTTTTTAATCAAAGAGTAATCCATAATATTAAGGTATATTGTCTCCTGCTTAGACTGAGAAACCCAAAAGAAATTTCTATATCTTTTATGCAACGAGGAGAAATGATTCTAGATATATTGCTGGGTCAAAAGGATATAACGCTTACACAATTGGCGAAAAGTGGGATATTAATTATCGAACCGGTTCGTCTGTCTGTGAAAAATAATGGAAAATTTATTATGTATCAAACCATAAGTATTTCATTGGTTCATAAGAGAAAGGATCTGATTAATCAAAGATACCAAGAAAAAATATATGTCGATAAAAAGAATTTTGATAAATCCATTGCAAGACATCAAAAAATAACCGGAACTAGAGACAAAAATCATTATGCTTTGCTCGTTCCTGAAAATATTTTATCACCTAGACGTCGTAGAGAATTTAGAAGTCTAATTTGTTTCAATTCACGAAAAGGGAACGGTCGGGAGAGAAATATCGTACTTTGCGATGGGAAGAACCTAAAAAACTGTGGTAAATTTTTGAATACAAGCACAAATCTTGATATAGATAAAAATAAATTAATCAAAGTAAAGTTTTTTCTTTGGCCCACTTATCGATTAGAAGATTTAGCTTGTATCAATCGCTATTGGTTTGATACCACTACTGGCAGTAGTTTCAGTATGGTAAGGATACATATGTATCCACAATTTTAAAATGGATGGTGGTAAATTTTTGCTATATATCAGGTAGCATATCTAATATCGGAAAGCCAACAGATACACACATGTGGTGGCTTACATTACATGATGTATCAATTAGATCTATAAATCAATCAACGACTCATTTTATTTGAGAAAATAAGGATCCCATAATTAAATTTTATATACCCGATTCAAATAAATGTTTGGCATTAGTATTATTTATTATTTCTGATCAGTAAAATTAACAATTCATAGCTTTAAACAAGAAAAGGGGGATAATTTTTAGTTTTATGGTCAAAAAGGCATTCATTTCAATTTTTTTCCAAGAAAAAAAAGAAGAAAACCCGGGATCTGTTGAATTTCAAGTATTAACTTTTACCAATAAGATACGACGACTTACTTCACATTTGGAATTGCACAGAAAAGACTATTTATCTCAGAGAGGTCTACGTAAAATTCTGGGAAAACGTCAACGATTACTAGTTTATTTGTCAAAGAAAAATAGAATACGTTATAAAGAATTAATTGGTCGGTTGGAGATTCGCGAGCCAAAAACTCACGAATTTAAATAACTTTAAATTATTTGATTTATTAGATCTTGAATTTTGATGATTTTCGGCAATTCATGGAAGAATGAATCGGGGAAAAACCTATGAATATACCAGCTACAAGAAAAGACCTCATGATAGTAAATATGGGTCCTCAGCACCCATCAATGCATGGTGTTCTTCGACTCATCATTACTCTAGATGGTGAAGATGTTATTGACTGTGAACCAGTACTGGGTTATTTACACAGAGGAATGGAAAAAATTGCGGAAAACCGAACAATTATACAATATCTGCCTTATGTAACACGTTGGGATTATTTAGCTACTATGTTCACAGAAGCAATAACCATAAATGCACCAGAGCAGTTAGGAAATATTCAAGTACCGAAAAGAGCCAGCTATATCAGAGTAATTATGTTGGAGTTGAGTCGTATAGCTTCTCATTTATTATGGCTTGGACCTTTTATGGCCGATATTGGGGCACAGACCCCTTTCTTCTATATTTTCAAAGAAAGAGAATTAGTATATGATCTATTCGAAGCTGCCACTGGTATGAGAATGATGCATAATTATTTTCGTATCGGAGGAGTTGCTGTTGATCTACCTCATGGTTGGATAGATAAATGTTTAGATTTCTGTGATTATTTTCTAACCGGGGTTGCTGAATATCAAAAACTTATTACACGAAATCCCATTTTTTTAGAACGAGTTGAGGGAGTAGGGATTATTAGTGAAGAGGAGGCAATAAATTGGGGTTTATCAGGACCAATGCTCCGAGCTTCCGGAATACAATGGGATCTTCGTAAAGTTGATCATTATGAGTGTTACGACGAATTTAATTGGGAAGTCAAATGGCAAAAAGAAGGAGATTCATTAGCTCGTTATTTAGTACGAATCAGTGAAATGACGGAATCTATAAAAATTATTCAACAGGCTTTGGAGGGAATTCCAGGAGGGCCCTATGAGAATTTTGAAAGCCGATGCTTCGATAGAGTAAGGGATCCCCAATGGAATAATTTTGAATATCGATTCCTTAGTAAAAAGCCTTCGCCCACTTTTGAATTGTCGAAACAAGAACTTTATGTGAGAATCGAAGCACCAAAGGGAGAGTTGGGGGTTTTTTTGATAGGAGATCAAAGTGTTTTTCCTT